GTTGATGTAGCTTAATCATTAAAGCAAGGCACTGAAAATGCCTAGATGAGTTTTTTTACTCCATAAACATATAGGTTTGGTCCTGGCCTTTCTATTAATTACTAGTAAATTTACACATGCAAGAATCCTCATCCCAGTGAGAATGCCCTCTATACCATTAAACTGGTAAAAAGGAGCTGGTATCAGGCACACTAATTAGTAGCTCACGACACCTCGCTTAGCCACACCCCCACGGGAAACAGCAGTGATAAAAATTAAGCAATAAATGAAAGTCTGACTAAGTTATACTATCTAGGACTGGTAAATTTCGTGCCAGCCACCGCGGTCACACGATTGGTCCAAATTAATAGATATTCGGCGTAAAGCGTGTTCTAGAGGTTAGCCAACAAATAAAATCAAACTTTAACTAAGATGTAAAAAGCCCCAGTTAATGTAAGATAAATAATGAAAATGATTTTAAAAAATCTGATTACACGATAGCTAAGACCCAAACTGGGATTAGATACCCCACTATGCTTAGCCCTAAACATAAAAAATTACAAACAAAATTATTCGCCAGAGCACTACTAGCAATAGCTTAAAACTCAAAGGACTTGGCGGTGCCTTACATCCCTCTAGAGGAGCCTGTTCTATAATCGATAAACCCCGATATACCTTACCAGTCTTTGCTAAATCAGCCTATATACCGCCATCTTCAGCAAACCCTAAAAAGGAGCCAAAGTAAGCACAAACATTAACATAAAAACGTTAGGTCAAGGTGTAGCTTATAGACTGGAAAGAAATGGGCTACATTCCCTGAATCAGGGAATTAAATTACACGAAAACCTATGTGAAACCAAAGGTTAAAGGTGGATTTAGCAGTAAATTAAGAATAGAGCGCTTAATTGAATACGGCCATAAGGCACGCACACACCGCCCGTCACCCTCCTCAAATAAAACAATATTTAATATACCTTAAATAACATACAAATATTAACCTATGAGAGGAGACAAGTCGTAACAAGGTAAGTGTACTGGAAAGTGCACTTGGATAACACAAAGTGTAGCTTAAACATAAAGCACCTAGTTTACACCTAGAAGATTTCACATAAACTGACCGCTTTGAAACTAAAACTAGCTCAAAATTTATAATGTAATACTACCCTAAAATATTAAAATAAAACATTCACAAGACAAAAGTATAGGTGATAGAAATTATACTCGGCGCTATAGAAACAGTACCGCAAGGGAAAAAATGAAAGAAAACTTATAAGTGAAAAAAAGCAAAGTTTTATCCTTGTACCTTTTGCATAATGACTCAACTAGAACATATTAGCAAAAAGAATTTAAGTTAAAAGTCCCGAAACTAGACGAGCTACCCACTAGCAGCCCAAAGAGCAAACTCATCTATGTGGCAAAATAGTGAGAAGACTAGTGGGTAGTGGCAATAAACCTACCGAGCCTAGTGATAGCTGGTTGTCCAGAAACAGAATCTTAGTTCTAATTTAAACCTACCACAAAAAAAATAAATTTAAATGTAGGATTAAATAATAATCTAAAAGGGTACAGCCTTTTAGACAAGGGATACAACCCCCATTAGTGAGTAAAACAAAAACAAATTATCTCAGTTGGCCTAAAAGCAGCCATCAAACAAGATAGCGTTCAAGCTCAACAAATACACAAAAATTAATATCAATTATTAATGATGATACTCCTAATGTAAAACTGGACTATTCTATTATTAAATAGAAGCAATAATGTTGATATGAGTAACAAGAAACAATTCTCCCTGCATATGTGTATATCAGAACGAATGACTCACTGATAGTTAACAATCATAAATATAACTATTTAATTAAAACTTCAACATAATTGTTAGTCCAACACAGGTGTGCAAAATAAGGAAAGATTAAAAAAAGTAAAAGGAACTCGGCAAACACAAACCCCGCCTGTTTACCAAAAACATCACCTCTAGCATAAAAAGTATTAGAGGCACTGCCTGCCCAGTGACTTTAGTTCAACGGCCGCGGTATCCTGACCGTGCAAAGGTAGCATAATCACTTGTTCTCTAAATAAGGACTTGTATGAATGGCTTCACGAGGGTTTTACTGTCTCTTACTTTTAATCAGTGAAATTGACCTTCCCGTGAAGAGGCGGGAATAAAAAAATAAGACGAGAAGACCCTATGGAGCTTTAATTAATCAACTCACAGATTATAACAATAATCTACTAAGAATTAAACTTATTCTACCTGAGCTGATAATTTAGGTTGGGGTGACCTCGGAATAAAAACTAACTCCCGAGAAAATTTAAATTAAGACATACAAGTCAAGATTATCCTATTATATATTGATCCGCTAATAGCGATCAACGAAACAAGTTACCCTAGGGATAACAGCGCAATCCTATTTAAGAGTCCATATCGACAATTAGGGTTTACGACCTCGATGTTGGATCAGGACATCCCAATGGTGCAGCCGCTATTAATGTGTTCGTTTGTTCAACGATTAAAGTCCTACGTGATCTGAGTTCAGACCGGAGAAATCCAGGTCGGTTTCTATCTATTTCAGGTCTCTCCTAGTACGAAAGGACAAGAGAGACAGGGCCCACTTAAAATAAGCGCCCTAACTAATCAGATGAACTAATCTTAATCTCACTATATACATATTTACCCAAGAACAGGGTCCAGTTAAAGTGGCAGAGGCCGGTAATTGCATAAAACTTAAGCTTTTAAAGCCAGAGGTTCAACTCCTCTCTTTAACAACTTTATGTATTTTATTAACTTACTAATAATAATTGTCCCAATCCTTCTAGCTGTAGCATTCTTAACCCTACTAGAACGAAAAGTATTAGGCTACATACAGCTCCGAAAAGGACCTAACATTGTCGGTCCCTATGGATTACTCCAACCAATCGCTGACGCAGTTAAACTATTTATCAAAGAACCAACACAACCATTAACATCATCCCTTATATTATTCATCATCGCACCTACCCTAGCCCTAACTCTAGCCTTAATAATATGAGTCCCATTACCCATACCACATCCACTAATTAATATAAACTTAAGCATGCTATTTATACTAGCCCTATCAAGCCTAGCCGTATATGCCATTTTATGATCAGGCTGAGCTTCAAACTCAAAATATGCATTAATTGGAGCCCTACGAGCTGTAGCTCAAACAATTTCCTATGAAGTAACTTTAGCCATTATTATTTTATCCATCCTACTTATAAATGGCTCCTTTACACTAACTACATTAATCACAACACAGGAACATACTTGATTAATTATACCCTCATGACCCCTAGCCATAATATGATTTATTTCAACCCTAGCAGAAACCAACCGAGCTCCCTTTGACCTAACAGAAGGAGAATCAGAACTAGTATCCGGTTTTAACGTAGAATATGCAGGAGGACCCTTCGCCCTTTTTTTCCTAGCAGAATATGCAAACATCATTATAATAAACGCCCTTACAATTATCCTATTTCTAGGCGCATACAACAACCCACTATTCCCAGAACTCTATACCACTAATTTTGCCACCAAAACCCTTTTATTTACAATATTTTTTTTATGAATTCGAGCATCATACCCCCGATTTCGATATGACCAATTAATACATCTATTATGAAAAAATTTTCTACCTCTTACTTTAGTAATATGTATGTGACACGTCACCCTACCAATTATCCTGGCAAGCATTCCTCCCTCAACATAAGAAATATGTCTGACAATAGAGTTACTTTGATAGAGTAAATTATAGGGGTTTAAGTCCCCTTATTTCTAGAGTTACAGGAATTGAACCTACTCCTAAGAATTCAAAAATCTTCGTGCTACCTATTTACACCATACTCTAAGTAAGGTCAGCTAAATAAGCTATCGGGCCCATACCCCGAAAATGTTGGTTTATACCCTTCCCGTACTAATTAATCCCCTAACCCTGTCACTAGTATTAACAACAATAATCTCTGGTACTTTAATTGTTATAACCAGCTCAAACTGATTTATAATTTGAGTAGGATTTGAAATAAACATATTAGCCATCATCCCATTACTAACAAAAGAACATAATCCACGATCCACCGAAGCAGCAACAAAATATTTCCTAACACAAGCTACAGCATCAATACTTCTCATAATGGCCGCAATTACTAACCTACTACACACAGGACATTGATCCATTATAAAACTAACTAATCCAATGGCATCAATTATAATAACAACAGCCTTAACAATAAAACTAGGACTAGCCCCATTTCACTTCTGAGTACCAGAAGTAACCCAAGGAATCCCACTGATATCAGGACTAATCCTACTAACATGACAAAAATTAGCACCCCTATCAATCCTATACATAATCACACCCCTCATTAATATAAACTTACTCCTATTAATATCAATTATATCTGTCGCAATTGGCGGATGAGGAGGATTAAACCAAACTCAACTACGCAAAATCATAGCATACTCATCTATTGCCCACATAGGATGAATAATAGCCGTTCTAACTTATAATCCAACTACAATACTACTAAACCTTTATATCTATATTCCAATAAACATTACCACCTTTATATTATTAATATTAACTTCAGCAACTACAACAACTTCATTATCTCACATATGAAATAAACTACCACTAATTACTGTACTCATCTTAACCACCATACTATCTTTAGGAGGACTACCACCCTTAACCGGCTTTCTACCAAAATGAGTAATTATTCAAGAGTTAACAAAAAACAATAATGTTATTGCACCTACACTTATAACTCTTCTAGCCCTATTAAACTTATACTTCTATACACGAATCGCATACACCACATCACTAACTATATTTCCAACAATAAACAACATAAAAATAAAATGACAATTCAAAAACCCAAAACAAACAATTCAACTACCCCTCATAACTACAATCTCTACCCTAATCCTCCCGCTAGCACCAATTATAATAATTCTGGAATAGGAGTTTAGGTTACCTAGACCAGAAGCCTTCAAAGCTTCCAGCAAATATAATTTATTTAACTCCTGCATTCTAAGGACTGCAAGACTCTATCTTACATCTAATGAACGCAAATCAATTACTTTAATTAAGCTAAGCCCTTACTAGATTGATGGGATTTAAACCCATGAAACATTAGTTAACAGCTAAAAACCCTAAACAACTGGCTTCAATCTACTTCTCCCGCCGCAAATAAAAAAAGGCGGGAGAAGCCCCGGCAGGATTGAAGCTGCTTCTTTGAATTTGCAATTCAATATGTATAACACCACAGAGCTTGGTAAAAAGAGGAATACTAACCTCTGTCTTTAGATTTACAGTCTAATACCTACTCGGCCATTTTACCTATGTTCATTAATCGATGACTCTTTTCAACTAATCATAAAGATATTGGCACCTTGTACTTATTATTTGGTGCTTGAGCCGGCATGGCAGGCACCGCATTAAGCTTACTAATTCGCGCAGAATTAGGTCAGCCAGGAGCACTACTAGGAGATGATCAAATTTATAATGTCATTGTAACTGCCCATGCCTTTGTAATAATTTTCTTTATAGTTATACCTGTTATAATTGGGGGCTTCGGAAACTGACTAGTACCTTTAATAATTGGAGCTCCTGATATAGCTTTCCCTCGAATAAATAATATAAGCTTCTGACTCCTTCCTCCATCCTTTTTACTATTATTAGCCTCATCTATAGTTGAAGCAGGAGCAGGAACTGGTTGAACAGTCTACCCCCCTCTAGCAGGAAACCTTGCCCACGCGGGAGCTTCTGTTGACCTTGCTATTTTTTCTCTACACTTAGCAGGTGTGTCTTCAATTTTAGGAGCAATCAACTTTATTACTACTATCATTAATATGAAACCCCCTGCACTGTCCCAGTATCAAACACCACTATTTGTCTGATCCGTCTTAATTACAGCTGTATTGCTCCTTCTTTCCCTCCCAGTCCTAGCCGCTGGAATTACTATATTACTAACGGATCGAAATCTAAATACTACTTTCTTTGACCCCGCTGGAGGAGGAGACCCAATTCTATATCAACACTTATTCTGATTTTTCGGACACCCCGAAGTATATATTTTAATTTTACCAGGTTTCGGAATTATTTCTCACATTGTTACATATTATTCAGGAAAAAAAGAACCCTTTGGATATATAGGAATAGTATGAGCTATAATGTCTATTGGATTTTTAGGCTTCATTGTGTGAGCACACCATATATTTACAGTAGGAATAGATGTAGATACCCGAGCTTATTTTACATCAGCTACTATAATTATTGCTATTCCTACTGGAGTCAAAGTATTTAGCTGATTAGCTACCCTTCACGGGGGTAATATTAATTGATCTCCTGCTATATTATGAGCCCTAGGGTTTATTTTTTTATTTACAGTAGGGGGTCTGACGGGGATTGTATTAGCCAATTCTTCCCTTGACGTCGTCCTTCACGACACTTACTATGTAGTAGCCCATTTTCACTATGTCTTGTCTATAGGAGCAGTATTTGCTATTATAGCTGGTTTTATCCATTGATTTCCCTTATTCTCAGGTTATACTATTAGTGCAACTTGAGCAAAAATCCAATTCTTAATTATATTTGTAGGAGTCAACATAACTTTCTTCCCACAGCACTTTTTAGGACTATCCGGTATACCACGACGCTACTCAGACTACCCAGATGCCTATACTACTTGAAATACTGTTTCTTCAATAGGCTCATTTATTTCACTAACCGCCATTATATTAATAATTTTTATAATCTGAGAAGCATTCGCATCTAAACGAGAAGTGTTGACAGTAGAACTAACATCAACAAATCTTGAATGACTTCATGGATGCCCTCCCCCTTACCACACCTTTGAGGAACCCACTTATGTAAATCCCAAATAATATACCCGTATTTTAAGAAAGGAAGGATTCGAACCCCCTAAAATTGGTTTCAAGCCAATACCATAACCACTATGACTTTCTCAATAAACAAGATATTAGTAAAATTTACATAACTTTGTCAAAGTTAAATTACAGGTGAAACCCCTGTATATCTTTATGGCATACCCCTTTCAACTAGGATTTCAAGATGCAACATCCCCTATTATAGAAGAACTATTAAGCTTTCACGATCATGCCCTAATAATCGTTTTCTTAATTAGCTCACTTGTACTATATATTATCTCATCAATACTTACAACTAAACTAACTCATACAAATACTATAGATGCACAAGAAGTAGAAACAATTTGAACTATTCTCCCAGCTGTTATCCTAATTATAATTGCACTGCCCTCGCTACGTATTCTTTACATAATAGATGAAATCAACAACCCTTCCCTAACCATTAAAACCCTAGGTCACCAGTGATACTGGAGTTATGAGTATACAGATTATGAAGACTTACTATTTGACTCTTATATAATTCCTACTTCAGAATTAAACCCAGGACAACTTCGCTTATTAGAAGTTGATAATCGAGTAGTACTACCTACTGAACTGACAATTCGAATGCTAATCTCATCGGAAGACGTATTGCACTCTTGAGCTGTCCCCTCTATAGGGTTAAAAACCGACGCTATTCCCGGTCGTCTAAACCAAACAACACTACTAGCTACTCGCCCGGGCTTATATTATGGACAATGCTCTGAGATCTGCGGGTCTAATCACAGCTTTATACCTATTGTACTTGAAATAATCCCTTTTAAATATTTCGAAAAATGATCATCATCAATACTATAACCTCATTAAGAAGCTAAATTAGCACTAACCTTTTAAGTTAGAAATTGAAAGTTTAAACCTTTCCTTGATGATATGCCACAATTAGACACATCAACATGGTTTATTACAATTATCTCAATAATCATTACACTATTTATTGTTTTTCAGTTAAAAATTTCAAAGCACTATTATTATAATAACCCCGAGCCCCTAATCACTAAATCACAAAAATACCTAATCCCTTGAGAAAACAAATGAACGAAAATTTATTTGCCTCTTTCATTACCCCAACAATAATAGGACTACCTATTGTTGCACTTATTATTATATTCCCAAGTTTACTATTCCCATCAACAGCACGACTAATCAACAACCGTTTAATCTCAATTCAACAATGACTAATTCGTATAACAACAAAACAAATAATGGCTATTCATAGCAAGAAAGGCCAAACCTGAGCACTTATATTAATTTCATTAATTATATTTATTGGTTCAACAAACCTAGTAGGCCTTCTACCCCACTCCTTTACCCCAACCACACAACTATCTATAAATCTAGGCATAGCTATTCCCCTGTGAGCCGGTACAGTTATTTTGGGCTTCCGCTACAAAACAAAAGCATCTTTAGCACATTTTTTACCCCAAGGAACACCACTGCCCCTAATTCCTATGCTAGTAATTATTGAAACAATTAGCCTATTTATTCAACCAATAGCACTAGCCGTGCGACTTACAGCAAACATCACCGCAGGACACTTACTCATTCATCTAATTGGAGGAGCTACCCTAGCACTAATAAATATTAGCATAACTACCGCTTTTATTACATTTATTATCTTGGTGCTGTTAACAGTATTAGAATTTGCCGTAGCCCTAATTCAAGCATATGTTTTCACCTTACTAGTTAGCCTCTATTTACATGATAATGCCTAATGACCCACCAAACACATGCATATCATATAGTCAACCCAAGTCCTTGACCACTGACAGGAGCTCTATCAGCCCTTCTTCTAACATCCGGCTTAATTATATGGTTCCACTTTAACACCTCACTCTTGCTATTAATGGGCTTAACTACTAATATACTAACAATATATCAATGATGACGAGATATTGTCCGAGAAAGCACATTTCAAGGACACCACACACCAATCGTGCAAAAAGGCCTTCGCTACGGAATAATTTTATTTATCGTATCAGAAGTACTCTTCTTCTCCGGGTTCTTCTGAGCTTTTTACCACTCAAGTCTAGCTCCTACGCCAGAATTAGGAGGCTGCTGACCCCCAACGGGCATTACACCCCTCAACCCCATAGAAGTACCACTTCTAAATACATCCGTTCTGTTAGCTTCTGGAGTATCCATTACCTGAGCCCACCATAGCCTCATAGAAGGAAATCGTATTCATATAATACAAGCACTATTAATTACTATTCTTTTAGGCCTATACTTTACATTTCTACAAGCCTCCGAATATTATGAAACACCCTTCACTATCTCTGATGGTGTCTATGGATCAACTTTCTTTATAGCTACCGGATTTCATGGTCTCCATGTCATTATTGGCTCTACATTTCTCATTGTATGTTTCCTACGACAAATAAACTACCACTTTACATCTAACCACCATTTTGGATTTGAAGCCGCAGCTTGATATTGACACTTCGTGGATGTTGTATGATTATTCCTATACGTCTCTATTTATTGATGAGGATCTTGTTCTTTTAGTATTAATTAGTACAGCCGACTTCCAATCAGCTAGCCCCGGTAAGATCTGGGAAAGAATAATAAACTTTATCCTAACCTTAATTATCAATACCCTATTAGCCTCACTACTTGTAGTAATTGCATTTTGACTCCCTCAAACAAACACATACGCCGAGAAATCAAGCCCCTATGAATGCGGCTTTGACCCTATAGGGTCAGCCCGTCTTCCTTTTTCAATAAAATTTTTCTTAGTAGCAATTACTTTCCTACTATTCGACCTTGAAATTGCACTGTTATTACCACTCCCCTGGGCCTCTCAAACTGATAAACTAACAACCATATTATTTATATCTCTATTCCTTATTTCCCTGTTAATTATTAGTCTAGCATATGAATGAGTACAAAAAGGCTTAGAATGATCAGAATATGATAATTAGTTTAACTCAAAATAAATGATTTCGACTCATTAGATTATGATTAATCTCATAATTATCAACATGTCCCTAACCCATATAAATATTCTTCTAGCATTCACTACATCTCTCCTAGGATTACTTATATATCGATCCCATCTAATATCCTCATTATTATGCCTAGAAGGAATAATACTGTCATTATTTGTCCTCACCACTGTAACAATTCTTATTACACATACAACCCTAGCTAGCATGATACCCATTATCCTCTTAGTATTTGCAGCTTGTGAGGCAGCAATTGGATTATCCTTACTAGTAGTTGTATCCAACACATATGGGATTGACTACGTACAAAATCTTAATCTTCTCCAATGTTAAAAATCATTATCCCCACAATTATATTAATTCCACTTACATGATTATCAAAAAGTAATATACTATGAATTAATTCAACAATCTATAGCCTAATAATTAGCATAACATGCCTACCTCTAATAAACCAGTCTTGTGATAATAGCCTAAATATATCTATATTGTTTTTCTCCGATTCACTATCCACTCCCTTACTAATATTGACAACATGACTTTTACCACTTATAATTATTGCTAGCCAACATCACATAGCCAAAGAGTCCCCTACACGAAAAAAATTATATATTACTATGATAATTTTACTCCAAATTTTTCTAATCATGACCTTTTCCGCCACTGAACTAATTATATTTTATATTCTATTTGAAGCCACATTAGTACCCACCCTTATTATCATTACTCGCTGGGGGGGCCAAACAGAACGACTGAGCGCTGGAATTTACTTCCTATTCTATACCTTAGCTGGATCATTACCCCTCTTAGTTGCTCTAATCTACACTCAAATCACTCTAGGCTCACTAAATATACTATTAGCCCAATATCTAACTGAACCACCAACCTGCATTTGAAGTGACTCTCTTTTATGACTAGCATTTATACTAGCATTTATAGTGAAAATACCCCTTTATGGTCTTCATTTATGACTACCAAAAGCTCATGTTGAAGCCCCAATCGCAGGCTCAATAGTATTAGCGGCCATTTTACTAAAATTAGGGGGATACGGAATATTACGTATTACCATAATACTCAGTCCTACTGTTAACTTTATGATATATCCTTTCATAATACTATCTCTATGAGGCATAGTTATAACTAGCTCTATTTGCTTACGCCAAACAGACCTAAAATCATTAATTGCATACTCATCAGTCAGCCACATAGCACTTGTAATCATAGCTATTTTAATCCAAAGCCCTTGAAGTTTTATAGGAGCTACCGCACTAATAATTGCCCATGGTCTGACATCCTCACTACTATTTTGCCTAGCAAACTCCAATTACGAACGAACCCATAGCCGAACTATAATTCTAACCCGAGGATTACAAACAATTCTTCCCCTAATAGCAGCTTGATGGCTTCTAGCAAGCTTAACAAATTTAGCTCTACCCCCATCAATTAATTTGATTGGAGAATTATTTGTAACAGTATCTATATTCTCATGATCCAACTTTTCTATTATCTTACTAGGAATCAATATTATCATTACTGCTCTATATACACTCTACATACTAATCACTACCCAACGAGGTAAATATACTTACCATATTCATAATATCAAACCCTCCTATACCCGAGAAAATACTCTAATATCACTACACCTTACGCCTTTACTTCTATTAATGATCAACCCTAAAATCATTCTAGGGTCTGTATACTGTAAATATAGTTTAATAAAAACATTAGATTGTGAATCTGATAATAGAAACATAAAATTCTTATTTACCGAAAAAGTATGCAAGAACTGCTAATTCATGCCCCCGTACCTAAAAATACGGCTTTTTTAAACTTTTAAAGGATAGAAGTTATCCGTTGGTCTTAGGAACCAAAAAATTGGTGCAACTCCAAATAAAAGTTATAAATTTAATATCTAATTTTATATTATTATCACTGACTATTCTTGTATTACCATTATTATTTAGTCCCAATAAGACCTCTAAATATCATTATTACCCTGAATATGTAAAAACAATAATTTCCTATTCTTTTATAATCAGTCTACCCCCAACTATCATGTTTATTCAATCAGGCCAAGAAATAATAATCTCAAACTGACATTGAATTACAATTCAAACCATAAAATTATCTCTTAGTTTTAAACTAGATTTCTTCTCTATGACATTCGTTCCCGTAGCTTTATTTATCACTTGGTCCATTATAGAATTTTCAATATGATATATGCATCTAGACCCTAATATTAATCGTTTCTTTAAATACCTACTGATATTCTTAATTACTATACTAATTTTAGTCACAGCTAACAATATTTTTCAGCTCTTCATTGGCTGAGAAGGCGTAGGTATTATATCTTTTTTATTAATTGGCTGATGATACGGACGAGCAGACGCCAATACAGCTGCGCTACAAGCAATCCTATATAACCGCATTGGAGATATTGGATTTATTCTATCCATAGCATGATTTATGACTAATTCAAACTCATGAGAACTCCAACAAATTTTCACATTAAACCTAAACAATACCACCTTTCCACTATTGGGCCTACTACTAGCCGCCACAGGAAAATCAGCCCAATTTGGACTACACCCATGACTACCTTCTGCCATAGAAGGACCCACACCAGTTTCAGCCCTACTTCACTCAAGCACAATAGTAGTTGCAGGTATTTTCTTACTTATCCGATTTTATCCCCTAATAGAAAATAACAAACTTGTACAATCCCTAGCCTTATGCCTAGGAGCTATTACCACTCTATTCACAGCCATCTGTGCTCTAACCCAAAATGACATCAAAAAAATTGTAGCATTCTCCACCTCAAGTCAACTAGGCTTAATAATAGTAACAATTGGCATCAACCAACCTCACTTGGCATTCCTCCATATTTGCACACACGCATTCTTTAAAGCCATATTATTCCTATGCTCTGGCTCCATTATTCATAGCCTAGGCGATGAGCAAGACATTCGAAAAATAGGCGGACTATTCAAATCCTTACCATTCACAACTACTGCCTTAATTATTGGCAGCCTTGCATTAACAGGAATACCTTTCTTGACAGGATTTTACTCAAAAGACCTAATCATTGAAACTGCAAATACATCTTACACAAATGCCTGAGCCTTATTAATCACCCTAATCGCTACCTCATTAACAGCCGTCTACAGCACACGCATTATCTTCTTCGCACTACTTGGAAAACCACGATTTCCCTCTCTAATCTTAATTAATGAAAACAACCCCTTACTAATAAACCCCATCACACGATTATTAATCGGTAGCATTTTTGCCGGATTTTTTATCTCCAATAATATTACCCCCATAACAATTCCCCAAATGACTATACCACTGTACTTAAAACTAACAGCCTTATTCGTGACCTTAATAGGTTTCACCATGGCCCTAGAACTTAACTACATAACCCAAAACCTAAAATATAAACACCCTATAAATACTTTCAAATTCTCGACTATACTAGGCTATTTCCCACTTATCATACACCGCCTAAGCCCCCTAACAAGCCTAACCACGAGTCAAAAATCAGCTACTATACTATTAGACCTAATTTGACTAGAAAACGCACTACCAAAACTAATTACTAAAATCCAACAAAACACCTCAACTATAGTATCTAGTCAAAAAGGACTAATCAAACTATATTTTCTATCTTTCCTAATTACTATAATCACAACCCTTATTATATTTAATTTCCACGTGTAATCTCCAAGATAATCACAACACCAATAAGTAAGGCCCAACCAGTAACAACTACCAATCAATTACCATAACTATATAAAGCAGAGACTCCTATAGACTCTTTAGTAAATATCACAAAATCACTCGTATCACATACTGCTCAATCTCCAACCTCATTAAACTCAAAAACTACTTCTAACCCCTCACCAACCAATACATATAAAACTAATAAAAACTCTATAAATAAACCAACAACAAATGACCCCAACACCACCATATTAGAAGTTCAAGCCTCAGGATATTGCTCCGTAGCTATAGCCGTTGTATACCCAAAAACTACCAACATTCCCCCCAAATAAATCAAAAATACTATTAATCCTAAAAACGACCCATTAAAACTCACAACAATACCACAACCGACCCCACCACTCACAATCAATCCAACCCCTCCATAAATAGGAGAAGGCTTAGAAGAAAACCCTAAAAAACCAATTACAAAAATAATACTCAAAATAAATACAGTATAAATCATCATTATTCCTGCATGGATCATATCCACGACCAGTGACACGAAAAATCACCGTTGTATTTCAACTACAAGAACAAAACAAATGACCAACATTCGAAAGTCCCATCCCTTATTAAAAATTATTAACAACTCATTTATTGACCTCCCCGCCCCATCAAGCATCTCATCCTGATGAAACTTTGGATCCCTCTTAGGGATCTGCTTGGCATTACAAATTCTAACAGGACTATTTTTAGCTATACACTACACATCAGACACAGCAACAGCCTTTAGCTCCGTCACCCATTTATGCCGAGACGTAAATTACGGCTGAGTCTTACGCTACTTACACGCTAACGGAGCCTCCATATTCTTTATTTGTTTATACCTTCACGTAGGCCGAGGTCTTTATTATGGATCCTACATATATACAGAAACCTGAAATATCGGAATTATCCTACTATTCACTGTTATAGCAACAGCCTTTATAGGATACGTACTCCCATGAGGCCAAATGTCATTTTGAGGAGCAACTGTAATTACTAACCTACTCTCCGCAATCCCATATATCGGCACAAACCTTGTAGAGTGAATTTGAGGTGGATTTTCCGTCGATAAAGCCACCTTAACTCGATTCTTCGCTTTCCATTTCCTACTCCCCTTTATCATCTCTGCCATAGTTATAGTCCACCTTTTATTTTTACATGAAACAGGATCAAATAACCCAACAGGAATTCCTTCCAACACAGACATGATTCCTTTTCACCCCTATTATACAATTAAGGATATTCTTGGTCTTCTACTAATAATCATAGTACTACTAATACTAGTACTATTTTCTCCCGATATACTAGGAGACCCCGATAATTATACACCAGCAAACCCACTTAGCACCCCTCCCCATATCAAGCCAGAGTGATATTTTCTATTCGCCTATGCTATCCTACGATCAATTCCAAACAAACTAGGAGGTGTAGTAGCACTAGTTCTTTCAATTTTAATCTTGGCCATCATACCCTTACTCCACACATCCAAACAACGCAGTATAGCTTTTCGTCCTTTAAGCCAATGCCTATTCTGATTATTAGTAGCAGACCTCTTAACCCTAACATGAATCGGAGGACAACCCGTTGAAAACCCATATATTATTATCGGCCAACTAGCATCCATCTTATACTTCTCTATCATCATCATCTTGATACCACTCATCAGCCTTGTAGAGAACCATTTATTAAAATGAAGAGTCTATGTAGTATAATGATTACACTGGGTCTTGTAAACCAGAAAAGGGGAAAAATAATTCCCCCAAAGACTCAAGAGAAGAGCTCACGCCCCACCATCAACACCCAAAGCTGATATTCTAATTAAACTACCTCTTGAAACCGATAATTACATACTACAATAACCTCAAGTGTACTAACCTGCATAGCAACTAAAACTACACAATATATAACATTCACTAACCATACTAACAAAAACTGGATAACCAATAAAATACAACACCAGTGTTAACATTAATATTACATAATACATTGTATGTATAATCGTACATTAAATTATTTCCCACATTAATATAAGCAAGTACATAGTTATATTAATATTACATAATACATTGTATGTATAATCGTACATTAAATTATTTCCCACATTAATATAAGCAAGTACATAGTTATATTAATATTACATAATACATTGTATGTATAATCGTACATTAAATTATTTCCCACATTAATATAAGCAAGTACATAGTTATATTAATATTACATAATACATTGTATGTATAATCGTACATTAAATTATTTCCCACATTAATATAAGCAAGTACATAGTTATATTAATATTACATAATACATTGTATGTATAATCGTACATTAAATTATTTCCCACATTAGTATAAGCAAGTACATATATTATATTAATATTACATAATACATCCAATGCGTAATCGTACATACCCCATACGGTAGAGAATAATTCTAGACAACATGACTATCCACAACAAATAGTGATTTCGTGATTTGACTACCTCCGTGAAACCAACAACCCGCTTGGCAGGTATCCCTCTTCTTGTCCCAGGCCCTATAACATAAGGTTTTCATATAATGGGCTGTAAACGGCATCTGGTTCTTACTTCAGGCACATGACAACTAAGACCGCCCACTCGTTCCCCTTAAATAAGACATCACGATGGAATCAGTACTATTTTAACCCTTATCTCGGCATACCTTGCAACGCAGTACCCTTGGTATTTTTAATTTTTAGGGGATGCTTGGACTCAACATTGGCCGTCAAAGGCCCCGACCCGGAGCATTATAGCTAAGCTGGACTTTTGATGTACACCCTAAACCCTCATAATGAGGATGCAGGACTATCAGATTAATGATCTAAGGACATAGCAAGTTTGATCTTACTTTACAATGGTTTGTTTGACTATAACTTTAAGCAATGGTGTTAGTGGATTAATGGTTACAGGACATGAGAAGCACACGCACACGCATACGCATACGCACACGCATACGCATACGCACACGCATACGCATACGCATACGCATACGCATACGCATACGCATACGCATACGCATACGCATACGCATACGCATACGCATACGCATACGCATACGCATACGCATACGCATACGCATACGCATACGCATACGCATACGCATACGCATACGCATACGCATACGCATACGCATACGCATACGCATACGCATACGCATACGCATACGCATACGCATACGCATACGCATACGCATACGCATACGCATACGCATACGCATACGCATACGCATACGCATACGCATACGCACCCGACTACACTTGTACTAATCAATTTTATTCCGCAAACCCCCCTTACCCCCCATTAAGCCTGAACTATAAATATTAATGATATTTCTTGCCAAACCCCAAAAACAAGAACAATAATACCACAGTATAAATAGACTTAACGTTTATACCAAGCCAAATATTATAATCTCTACCACCCGTAAGGTCGCACCCCCTTACTTTAAAGATTCGCCTTCCTTAGACAGACATCTCCCTAGATTTGTAAATATAACCTCAAGTAGTACTCTTCAATTTACAA